TAATTCCTATGGAACCCTATAAATAGAACCACGGTCCAGCTGTAATCATAGTATAAAATATGAATTCATCAGATCAGACGATTCGTTCCAATTCATTGGTTTAATCCGGTATAAATATCAGAAAAAGACGACTCAAAACAAACAAAAGATATATCATGTTTTTAATGGCTTTTCACAAGAAATAAGTTTTTTTTATCCCTTCCGAAGGAAGATCTTTCTTTGATGAAAAGTTTTCTATTTTTTCTATTCTATTTATAATTTTTATAATAGATCGGTCATACCTATACTGCAACAATATGAATACTGCAATACTATGAATAACTCGCTATTCACTCGGTTTCTGGACCATAATCATAAGATTCTGTAGGAGAGATGGCCGAGTGGTTCAAGGCGTAGCATTGGAACTGCTATGTAGGCTTTTGTTTACCGAGGGTTCGAATCCCTCTCTTTCCGTACCCTCGCCTAATTCACGAACATTACTGACCGAAATGGAAATGTATCAAATAAAATAACAACAATAGATACCATTATTATTCCAAATTATTCCAACAAACAATTAGAACTTTCTTTAATTTTTATATCGATTTTATATTTAATATTCCTAATTGTGATTGCTGCGGTACACAAAATCTTGGAATTGGAAAGAGTAGCCAAGGCATGAAAATATCCCCTCGATCCATTTATGATACATGAATGAATGGGATAAAAATCCAGATCAAGCGCCTTTCCTTTACCTTAGGTCGATTTACTTCGCCAAAAAGGGGGTCAAAATTCTCCGAAGCCTTGTTTTTTGTTATTTTAGTTAGGTTCAAGTCTGACGGGAATAATATTCTACGACTAGTAATTCATTTATTTTCAAACCGACCCACTTACTATCTATTATTTGATTGACTGATCCTTTATATTGGGATGAGTGAAGAGTCAAATGTTTTGGCAATTCCTCATGGGGGGATGAATCAAGATAATTTTGAATAAGAGCTCTGGATCTTTGTTCATCCCTTGTAGTAATAATATCTCGGGGTTTGCATCGATAACTTGGTATATCTACTATACGACCATTAACCAAAATATGCCTATGGTTAACTAATTGTCGGGCTCCAGGAATGGTCGAAGCCATACCTAATCGAAAAAGGATGTTATCCAAACGCATTTCAAGTAATTGTAGTAAAACCTGACCTGTTGACCCTTTGGCTTTTCCGGCGATATGAACGTATTTAAGTAATTGTCTCTCCGTCAGACCATAATGAAAACGCAATTTTTGTTTTTCTTCTAGACGAATACGATATTGAGATCTTTTCCCGGAGCGCGATTGGTTTCTAAGATCACTTCCGGGTGTCGGCCTTTTACTAGTTAGTCCCGGTAAAACACCCAGACGGCGTATTTTTTTGAAACGAGGCCCTCGGTAACGAGACATAAAGACTCCTTATTTTATTGAAATTTCATTTTACAGAATAAACCTAAATTAAGACTGAACTAAACGATAAACGAAGCTAAATCCAAAAAAGTACTGTATTACAAGAATGAGATGAATTGTATCAATATCCAGACTCTTTTGTATATATATAGGAAGTTAGGTATACTTTTTCTTATTTGTTCGGTAGAGATCTAATTGCTCCGATCCATTTTTTATTCATAGTTGGAAGTTTTTACGCCATAATGGATCAGCGATCCTTGGAGAAGGGGGAAGAAGTCTTTAAAATATTCCTTTAGTTCAAGGAGACATTATTAATTATATTAATTATGTATTATGTAAAAAAAAGAACAAAGAGATAAAAGCCGGCTATCGGAATCGAACCGATGACCATCGCATTACAAATGCGATGCTCTAACCTCTGAGCTAAGCAGGCTCACATAGAAAAAATTGTGCTGTGCATAGGACTTTAGTAAACTGCTAGAATCTTAGCTATTGCCTATATAATAATTCATAATGATGAATATACTATTATGTAATATATAGAATATTATATGATATATATCATATAAAAAGTAAATATGGAGGAAAAAGCCCGCCATGCTAATTGATAAGATATGGCTTTAGACCTGTCTTTTTTATGCATGTAAAACTTTTTTTTTTTTAATTCCTTTCTTTTTTCATCAAAACAAAAATAAAATACAGAAATCATTTACATTTATAAATCATTTATATTTTTCTGTTGTTTTTACCGACGGCATTACTGCCGACGAGCCCGAATACGGTAAGATGATGATGGCCTATTCGGGGGTTCCGCGCTCGTCAAACTCGAACTCGACCCAGTTTCCTAATCAAGCAGCTTTCCCGGGGGCGGCTCAACAGGCCCAGCTGCAGGCGCCAGCACCGGAAGAAGTTGCCCACCCCGCTCCCAATCAACGACAGCTCGGGGTATTTCACGCCGGATTCCCACCCAGGAGCGGGTTCCCTTCCTTACTACACAGATCCACTTGGCCGTTTCGATCCAGCAAGGGGAGACGGAGGAGGGCTTGGATCCGTGGGTTCCCCTCCCGATGGTTCAGATCCTTACCAGGATCCCCCTTTCGCGCCTTGAACAATGGGATTCGAAGGGGAAGGAACGAAGCCTTTGAACGGAAGACTCGAATGTAGAACGAGGTTCACCGGTCCCGCGAATGAGCTTCCACACCCCGGTTCCGGTCAATGGGAACGATATGGAAAAGAGGGACTTGAGATCGTTGGTTCGATGAATCCAGTTCATTACTTCCCCCACTTCGGATATAAGACAAGCGGAACGTTAAAAAATATACTACGATCATGTCGGATCATGCAATATTCACTCGGCTAAGTAAGTATAATCGTATATTTATGATCTTGAAGTCGGTTGGTTAATAGTACTTAACTTTATAGTAGAATAACTGTATTCTAATTATACTTATACAAGGGCACAAGGACGGCCCCTAGGGAAAAGATAAGGATAAAGATTAAAGAAAGATAAGGAGACAATCCAGATTATGATTATATATAATAAAATGAGACATTCCTCTGGTTTCATTCGGAAAGGTAAGGAGAAAAAAGAATCGACCGTTCGAGTATTCCAAATATCGAGGTAAAAATGAGAGTAAGAGAAGCATATATATGTGAGATATATCCATCCATATTGAATTGCAGATACATCAATGATAGAATCATTTTTGATTGGACTAAATACAAATACAGGTCCTACAATATATGAAAGAAAATAGACAAGAACTCAAACAAATAGGAGGAGATAGAAACACTTTTTCTTATATGGAAATGCATATCATAGAAATGCATATCTAAAGAATTCCATGTAAACGGCTCCAGAATAAATGAACAAAATAAAGAAGGGATGGCATCCTAACGAGATCCTAGTCTCAAAACAAAATAAGGGGATATGGCGAAATTGGTAGACGCTACGGACTTGATTGGATTGAGCCTTGGTATGGAAACATACTAAGTGATAACTTTCAAATTCAGAGAAACCCTGGAATTAAAAATGGGCAATCCTGAGCCAAATCCTGTTTTCAGAAAACAAAAAGGGTTCAGAAAGCAAGAATCAAAAAGGATAGGTGCAGAGACTCAATGGAAGCTGTTCTAACGAATAGAGTTGACTGGGTTGATCGAGGAATCCTTCTATTTAAACTCCAGAAAGGATGAACCCATATACATACATATACGTAATATAATATCAAAGATTAATTGCGATCCAAATCTTTTTTTTTTTTTATTTTATATGCAAAATGGAAGAAGTCTTGTGAATCGAATATTCACTGATCAAATAAGTCACTCCATAGTCTGATAGATCTTTTAAAGAACTAACTAATTGGATTGGACGAGAATAAAGATAGAGTCCCATTATACATGTCAATATCAATACCGACAAAAATGAAATTTATAGTAAGAGGAAAATCCGTCGACTTTTTAAATCGTGAGGGTTCAAGTCCCTCTATCCCCAATAAAAAAATGAGCTTTATTCCCTAACTATTTATCTAACTATTTTTTATCCTTTTTTTTTCAGCGGTTCCAACATTAGTTATGTTTCTCAGCCATTCTACTCTTTCACAAATGGATCGCGGGAAAAAGGTTTCTCTCTTATCACAAGTCTTATGATATATACAATAATATGTGCAAATCAACATCTATGAGAAAGAAATCCCCATTTGAATCATTCACAGTCCGTATAATTATTTTTAGTTAAACTTAACTTACAAAGTATTTTCTTTGAAGATCCAACCAAGACCAATAAATTCCAGGGCCTGGGTAAGACTTTGTAATGCTTTTTTGAGTCTATTTAATTGACTGGCATATACCCAAGCCCTCTAACTAACATAGTATGGGGATGATGCATCGGGAAGAGTCGGGATAGCTCAGTTGGTAGAGCAGAGGACTGAAAATCCTCGTGTCACCAGTTCAAATCTGGTTCCTGGCATGTGGTTAATAATGGATATTGATATGAATTAATCAATATGGATCGATATAATATTCATTACTAGTCTAGATCGTGATACATACTTATGTATATATAAAATAAAAATATATCCTTTTGGGTGTCTAGAGATATGCCCCATATTTTTTTATGTGAGTGAAGAGCATAAGCATATATATATAGTTAAAGAAAAGAATAGATTCTGGTTCCTCTTCTTTTTTGTTTGTTCATATGGTACCTCCTCTTGTTAAAAAAGAATGTTAATATATGAATCTCCGAAAAGTTAAATTTTTTTAGTTGGTTTAAAATTTGAAAAGTCTAGAGCGGTAGAACCTGGGGAATATATAAGATTCATTTCAGATACAGTACAAAAAAGGTAACCCAATCCCTTTTCATTTCTTTCTATTTTATTTATTTCATATTATATTTCTTCACGCCCCCTACCCTCTAGAGCCCATATAAGCGATGTGCGCGGTACAAAGTTCATGTTTCGGAACTCTTTTGGTTCATTTTATTGGCCCGGCTCATCCGAAATAAATAGATTCCAAATGGGGGAATATCAACGAAGCCCTATTTTATTTATTTTTCTTGAATTTCGCGTTTCGCGCATACATAATACGAATG